AAAGATATTTTAAATGGCTCATATGTTGTGACTTGGAATAAATGTTTCCCGGTAAAGGAAGGGAATAGTAATTTATTCATTCCTAATTTATTCCTATAGAACGTCTAGGAACAAGAAGATTAAATCGGATATATCGACAGATTCCCGCGTAGTCCAAAGAAAAAAAAGATCCAATTTCATCTCTATCGAATTTTAATATCAGAATAGTGGATATAATTATGATGCAATGGGTTAGGTCCACTTACTTTTTATTTTGTTGATTTCTAATCGATTTAATTGGAATAATGGAAAATAGGAAAGGAATAGTAATATTTGAAGATTTAACGAGACGACTTATCCTTACATTCATTATAATATTTAATATTTTAATATAATATTTATAATAATTATATTATTTATTTAATAATTAATAATATATTTTTTAATAATTAATAATATATTTTTTATTTTATTTAATTTTAATAATTAATAATATATTTAATTTATTAAAATAGCAAATTTATAACCATACTATAATTAATTATAATGTTATAATTTTGATTATATATTAAAATATTAAATTATACGGTTTGTTACTTTTTTTTTTATTACTTTATTACAAAGATCAACAATATCTTTATTCGCACTTCAAATATGAATACTACTGCCGGAGTTTTATGATTTATGAAAAAATCAAAGCCCCTTATCGGATTTGAACCGATGACTTACGCCTTACCATGGCGTTACTCTACCACTGAGTTAAAAGGGCTTGTTTGATCCAATTCCTGAATAAAGACACTATGAGTTTAGTATATATACTTATTATAGTACATAGATATATCTTATAATAAGTATAAGGGTTCATTCAGGAATGAAAAATTTTCTTTATCCAGTAAAAGTAAATTAAATAATTTAATATAATTTAATATAGAGTATATAATATAGGTAAAATGGTTTATTGATATGATATTGGATTTGATAAATATCAATACAATGAATTGTTTCAAGACTATCCTAATTGACATCATAACTAAATTCATTTGAGTGATACATGTATCCACTAATTTAACATAGATCCAAGATATTTCATTGAATCATTGATAAAGAGATTCGGATAAAGAGATTCGGCGTGGCCTTTGAACCAAACTTTTATCGAAAAAAATTGTATAGAAAGAATCGTGAAAGACGGAAAGATCCTTCGTATCGAGTCATACCATTCCATTATATTGACAATTTTAAAAAACTATTCATACTATGAACATAGTATGATGGCGGTCGTGCAAGTCTGCCCCCATCGTCTAGCGGTTCAGGACATCTCTCTTTCAAGGAGGCAGCGGGGATTCGACTTCCCCTGGGGGTAGGGTACTACGAAAGGAAGTTGATCGTGGATTATCAATAAGCCTGGAATTGATTCTTCCTGGGTCGATGCCCGAGCGGTTAATGGGGACGGACTGTAAATTCGTTGGCAATATGTCTACGCTGGTTCAAATCCAGCTCGGCCCAATAATTTGCCGATCCGCCATGAAATGATATAATATAACCCATTTGTTGCTCTCCAGAAATGCCCGATCCCCCAATCCCAATACGGAAGAAATCCATTTTATGATATATCTATACCACTATTTATTTACTCTCTTTTTACAAGAAATTCTGATCTTGCTAATGATCTAGATTCATATCAGGATCCGTAACTATAAAGTAAAGTTTAAGGAAAAGAGTAAATAAAAAAAAAAAACTTTTTTGATTGAACGAGTGATTATCCAATTGATTTGGCAATAACGAAAGGATTACTAGTAATACCGGCCGCTCTCACTAAAGTACATATACATATGGGTATCGATATATCACACTCGCAGCTCTGTTACAACACGCCAATTCTAATCGAAATTGAAAGGGTTAGAATGAAATCATAAAAATATGTATACTTTATTTTATTATGGTATTTACTTGGGATTGTAGTTCAATTGGTCAGAGCACCGCCCTGTCAAGGCGGAAGCTGCGGGTTCGAGCCCCGTCAGTCCCGACGAATCCAAATCCAATAAAAAACTATATCAATTCATCTCTCTATTTTTTGTGAAAAGAAGTCCAAATAACATAATTTCATTCCCAACAGTGATCCCTCTTCTTTTTTTCTTTTTCGTTTCACATTTATCATCAACCAAATGGGGGAATTTCCATTTCTTCGACTAGTACCGATTCGATTGATGGGAGAGAGGCATATGTGGATTAGTACAATTATTATATTATTATTATTAGCATCAGATTCAGGATTCCACGGGATACCGTACTGTACTGGGTCTGGCTTTTTCAATTACTCCCGATCTGTGAAATATGAAATAGAGTAGAGTATTGTATGTTTCCCGGGAGTACATACATAAATGGAATTTGTACAATATAAAAAAAATTGAACATAGTTACTGTGTTGTGTATAGAATAGTATAGAATACTTTTTTTTTAAGATTAAAATAAAAGTATATCCTTTTCGGGCCCTATTTTGTGTAACCTCAATTTCAAATTTTACTAATTTGAAATAATCTATCTCATTCAAATTTCGCATTGAGCTTTTGATATATGCGTCCCATTACTAATCCAATGAAAGAGGATATTCAAAAAATAAAGATCAAACAAGGATCACTTTTTTATTAGCGAGGTAATGAATTTTTTTTTTTATAAGGGTTTTTCCTTGAAAGAACAAACTTTTTAAATTTATATATAAATATATAAAAAAATAGTTAATTTGATGGAATATTCGATTTTTTTATACCGGAATTTGTACTCGTCTTTATCATACTTCTTTTGTTTTCCAAGAAGATTGGATCATTAAAAAAAGGAGTTTATAACTTAGCTCCTTCCTTTTTTTCATTGAGCTTCTATTGTTTGTTGGGGTTTGTTTAGAACCAATGGTAAGTGGAAAGGCGGTTAGATGATACTTCATCAGATGATTGTACAAAGAGGGCGGTAGGTTATAGAAAAGAAAGAATGAAAAATAAATAAAGGAATTATTGATTGTATCGGGAATCAAATTTTGAGTTCAGTATGGATAAAAGATCGTCCTATGTTATACTATTCAATTCTTGACGATGAATCGATTTGATAGCTCCGATATTGTTATTCATGATATTGATCCGATTCGATATCATCGAGATGTAATGCATCCCATTGAATTTACAGGCGAAAGATTTATTATCTCTATGGGATTAACTCCCGAGTTATTGCGAATTAAAGAAAAATTAAACAATGAGATTATGGAAGTAAATATTCTCGCATTTATTGCTACTGCACTGTTTATTCTAGTTCCTACTGCTTTTTTACTTATAATATACGTAAAAACAGTCAGCCAAGGTGATTAATTTGAATTAAACTTGATTTTTTATTTCTTATCAATAATTGCAGAGAAGAAAAGGATAAAAATTTCGCGTCTTAAATGAAATGGGCAGACTAGAATCAGTCGTATTCTATGAGATACGATAGTATGGTAGAAAGATTCAGATATTTCTTTCTACCATACTATCTAGTATTGTTATTGTAGTGTATAAAGTTGTATTGTAATGCGGGTTAATTTAATATAGATTAATATAGATCAATCTACAATAGTATTATCATATTCCTTTTCTATATATATAGAAATCGATTAAATTACGTATATATAATATATATAGTGATAATGTATATTATATAGTATCCCAATTCTATATTCTTTGCTTTATCTACTTTATCTATTTGTATTTAATTTGTGTTGATTTGAATTAAATTAATTTGAAATAATCGAAAGCGACTTTTACGATTCGAATTCCTAGATTTCTGATTATTTTCAATATGAATCCCGATCGAAAGAATCAATGACTTCTTCGATGGGTATAATAAAATAATCTTTTAGTTAGCATTCCGACGAAGAAGTCATTGATTGAGGAGTTGACAAATGATCCATGGGAACTTCTTCGGATTTCGAAAAGGATTAGTAAAACCCGTCGACTTTTAACATTTGAACCATGATATGAAATGGGTTCAATAAAACAAGCAAAACATAAATAAAATTTCTAAAATAGTAAAACTAAAACAAGCGGCGCAATATGTGACTCGCCCAAGACAATATTTTAGGATATGCAGTATCTCGTTGGACAACTACTATGTTGTTTCCCAATGTGTATCCACGTAATGGAATAACCGAATTGTTTTCTCTTTGATCTTTGAACAGTAAAGAGGTAAACAAAATAAAAAAAAGTTCCGTTCTTCCTCATGGTCCATATCTAACTTTGGTAAGAGTCAGTTCATCGAAATAGAAAATTTATGAAGAATTCAGTTGGAATAAATTGCCTACCATTTGTATTCCTTTTACTTTTTTTACTTTCAAAATACGAACACGGAAATAATTGAAATATTTCTTTGATTGAAAGAGTATTCTTCATATATATTTATTATTCATAGAATACATTACTCAACTAAAATCCAAGAGAATTTCGAAATGAAGATATTTTTCATTTCTATTTCAATTTAAAAATAAAATTTTAAATTGAAATAGTGAAATTTTAAATAAAAAAAACTTTGCCGAACGATCTATAAAAAAAAAGTGATACTGTTTAGTTCCTAAACTCAATTAGTAGTACTTCTAGAGTCCACTCCTTCCCCATACTACTAGTGAAAGGGAAAACGTAAAGACTACCATTAAAGCAGCCCAAGCGAGATTTACTATATCCATGTGAATTATGTCCTCTATCTCTATGAAGGAATTATTCAATTATTGTTCACTAATAAATAATAGGGGAATCACTGGCGCAGAGTCAAAAAGTTATTCTGACCCAACACCGTTGATGAAACAATCCAATAAATCCAATTATAACAAGTTCTTATACGATTTCTAGTATAATTAGAAAAGATTAAGCCCAAGCAAAATATGCGGAAACCCCCTTGGAAGTATCAAAGAAATGATACTAACATGTAGAAAAAAACCTATGCCTTATTTTGTTGCTCTTCATTTAGTTAAGTAAAAAGTATAAAAATATAGAAGGAAGATAGATCACTAT